AAAAAAAAAAGAAAGAGTGCTCTTATTCGAAACGTCTCGTGATCTTCAACCAATTTTGCGCTTCAATATAATTACCGGGCGTAAGCGCTATAGCTTGTTTCCAATACTCAGCGGCTTGATCGAACCAAGCCTCCGCAATTTCAGAATCGCCCTGTCGAATGGCCTGTTCTCCCCGGTCGGAATAGGTGGGCGAATTCCTTCCCTTAGAACCGTACTTGAGAGTTTCCTACCTCATACGGCTCGGCATTCAATTCTTGTGGTGTCCCATTTTTTTTTTAATTTACCCTATCTAATTGAATGAGATTTCTCATAGATCTATCCCATTTTTTCTTGGGTTAACTAAAAGAGGTTAATTACATGAGTTTCAAACTTGAATATTGATTACTAATCAGTTTTTTTGAGTTTTATCTTTTCTCCCACCTTCAAAAGAATAAAGCATAAGCATTTCTACTCTCGCTAGAATTTTCTGAAAGTTAACTATCTCGGTTTCATAGAGAAATAAATATAGAATTTTCGAAAAAGACTTTTCTTCATAATAAATAATATAAAGTAAAGAAAAAAAGACTTACTATCTTTGGGATCTGATGCTACACCGCTGCTCAATCCCTTAGGGGATCCACTTTATTACATAAGTTGATTCCTAACTTTTATCTTATATCATAATCTTATATCATAATATAAGTAAGTAAGCAGTTCTTATTGTATCGGCCCAAAACCTCACTAATTGATCTTTACGGTGCTTTCTCTATCAATTAGATCCTTTATCCATAGAATAAAGTATCTAGGCATATCTATTTCTTCATACTTCGACTTCTATGAAGTTCCTTTCTTTTCTACAGCTGATAAAAATCGTTTTTTGGACGATGCATATGTAGAAGGCCCTTTTTCTAGTAATTTTTTTTCTAGTATTTATAGCGGATTCACTCTTTTCTCTTTCCTTTTTTCTTTCTATAGTGGAGATAGTCGCACGTAATGACAGATCACAGCCATATTATTAAAAGCTTGTGGTAAGAATGGGTTTCGTTCTAGTGCCCGAAAATAATATTCCAAGGCTTTCGTATGTTCTCCGTTACTTGTGTGGATAAGGCCTATGTTATAGAGTATATAGCTTCGATCATAGGGATCAATTTCTAGTCGCATAGCTTCATAATAATTCTGTAAAGCTTCGGCATAATTTCCTTCGGATTGAGCCGACATCCGTTACGGTCGTCGTTCGATTCAAAGAATCTCCGTTCCAGAACCGTACGTGAGATTTTCACCTCATACGGCTCCTCCCTTATGTGCATAATGAGAATAATACATGGAATCAAAAAAGATTGAAATATTCTCCTTATTGACTGAACGGGGCTAGTGTTTTTACAAGAAATCTCTAGCCAACCTCCCTGCAAAAGATCTTTTCTTAACATCAAACGTCTTGATACTAGATAAAAAAATGCTAACTTCAACAATTTCTTTGTCCCTCACGCCCTTTAATTTCCAGGAATTCGTCACTTCAACAGTCTTCGATGGTTATACGGGTATCAAAAATACGAACGAGATGGATGTTTGTTGGCCCAACCATTCTTCTTAGTTCCGATCTCGATAAGGAAAGGGTATAATTTATAACAAAGTTTTTTTGTGTTGTTGATTCCTAGGCGTAGTGCTTCTTCCCCTATGCCGCCTATTGGTACTAATGGAGCAGGGTTGACCTGCAATATATAACCCATAGGTGTAACCTTTCGCTCAATACTAGAATCGACAATTGAAGCATCTGAGGCTGCATTAATCGGGGATACACGACAGAAGGAATTGTTTTTTTTTTACAAACTTCACCTTCAAAAAGCGTAGATTTATTTCAAAAACTTTCTTTTATTTTCATTTTATATCCCGAATCAGGTGTCTTTCTTCTAAGACTGAAGGCGGTAAATAAAATAGATAAGTAAAATAAAAAAAATAATAATAATCAAATCGCACCATCTCTGTAATAGGTAAATGCCTCTTTTTCTCCTGAAGTTGTCGGAATTATTCGTAATAAGATATTGGCTACAATTGAAAAGGTCTTATCAATAAAATTTCCATTTATCCTCGATCTAGGCATAGATAGCAATCCATTCTATAATTCTTTTCATTACCTCTCGTGAGAAAACGATCCCACAAACAGAGGAATTGCACAGTACGAAATAACATAAAAACAGACTCGTTAAAAAAACTCATTAAATAAAAAAAAAGATATGATCTTTTACTTAAATTCTTTCTTTTGGGCAGGAATCAATAATAAGAAATATTTGAATCCAGTTTGATTTCATACAAATGTAGTAGTATAGGAACTATTCCGATTCCATCGAAATTGAAGAATCAAAGAATTTGTCCTAGAGATTAAGCTAATTCAAGAAGTTTTGATTGAATTATGATCAAACAAGGAAAAAGAATCAAATAATCATTCTATGATGAAAATAGAATAGCCGTCCAGTTTGTGTTGTGTACACACCAGGTATACACTATACAATCAAATAGAAAAATC